TCTATTTTTCCATAGAAATGTGTTCGCTCAAGAAAGACTCCAGAAGATGTTGATCGTAAATAAGAAGACTTTTTACGAAGAAACAGGAATAGATATTCGCATTCATATACATAAGAATTATGTAGGAACCAAAAGAATCTTTTCTTTCTTTTTGAAAAGACGTGAATGGATTTATTTGAAGTAATGAGACTATTCAAATTATGATAGTCGTGGAAAAAAAATCGCAAGAAATGCAAAGAAGGAACATCTTTGATCCAGCATTGAAGGATTTGAACCAAGATTTCCAGATGGGGGGGATGGGGTATTAGTAGATCTGACACATAATTTAAATGCGAGAATTTATCCTCTAAAAAGGGAAATATTGAATGAATAGATCGTAAATTCTGAGATTTTGGTATTTTTTTTTCTTCAAGGGAAGATACTAATCGCGACGAGAATGGAATTTCTAGAATGACTCCAAAACCTTCTGATACCATTTGAGAAGAAAAATGAGAAGAAAAAGAATTCTTGTGACCCCAAAATCCATTTTGGTTAGAATCATTTAACGACGAAATCAAAGATTTCTGTTGATACATTCGAGTAATTAAACGTTTCACAAGTACTAAACTAGATTTATTGTCATAACCAAGAATTTCCAAAGGTTCGTAAAAAATAAAACTATTGAAGATATGATCATGAGCAAGTGAGTAAATAGACTCCTTCAGGAGTAGCGGATATAGGAAGTTTTGTTGCCTAAATCTATCTTTTTTCAATCTAAATATCCTTGTAATTCTGCCATTTACATAGATTTCTACTGTAACCAAAAAAGGGAGGCACTTTTTGTGTTATGAAATGATACTGATACATAGTGCAATATGGTCAGAACGGCGTATGTGTATGTTGTATTTAGTATATTGTTTATCTTATACTAAAATACTATAACTAGTATAGAATATTTGAATTCTAAGAAGTAAAAGATTATAGAAAAGTAAGAACAAATAAAGAATATATACCCCGGAGACAGAGAGCCCAATCTACAGATCTTTTTCCTTTCTATACAATTTGGTTTTCTTTTCCTTGTTAATATAACTAGAATAAAAATAAAAAAAGAAGGAAAGGGGGTAAAAATCTTTTATTTTTGCACCTCGATCACTCTTTTGACTTTGGAAAAGAAATTATTTTTTTTTATCACTATACTATTTCTTCTACACATCCGTCTCCAATCCAGAATAAAGAATAATTAGGATTAATAAAAAAAGAATCAATGGTCCACTCACAATTCACAAGAGAACCTTTTCCCACATTCAGGCACTAATCTATTTTTAACGTCTAATTAAATTAGTAATTTGATTGGGTAATCATTCAAATTAAGAAGGGAAGCTCGTTGCTTTTTTGTCTTACTCGAATTGGAGCCATAAGGCTCTATCCATTTATTCACTAGACTCGCCTATCAAATACTTTACTGAACTTAAAAATTTTTAGAAAAAGAAAAAATTCTTATGTTCGTTCTATTATGAGTACTAGATTTCTTCTTTTTCTATGATTCTCTTATTCTTTTGTCTATTTTTCTATTCTTTTTACGACATGCTTTTTTTTCCATTCATTACCTTTCAGGATCAGTCGCGGTCTTCTAAACTCTACCAATAGTCTAGACGAATTCCTTCATCCAAATGCGTAAAAGATCATAGTCGCAATTAAAAGCCGAGTACTCTACCATTGAGTTAGCAACCCGGATCAATATGAAGTGTAGATATGATCGAAATAAAAAAAGAAAATCAAAAAATCAATGGAATTGCACTGCACAACTGCGTCAAAACACGGAACTAGCAATAAATCTAACCACCAAAATATCAAGCGGATCCGCTTCAAAAAAAAAGAGATTCAAAAGAGAATTGAAAAATTGAAAAACCACCCAATTTTATCAATTTTTTTTATTTTCGCTAAGAAAATACGTTTTGTATATTTGTATAAAAAAAAGAAATCCAGCAAACCCATCCATTTTACTAAAGTCAAGGAAAGAGCCAATAGGGAGTGAGGAGAAAAAGATCTATTGATCTATGATCAAATTATATTTGTTCGAGACGCCATTGTCAATATAAATGGACTTTTTTTAAAACAAATTTCAATAAATTCTAAATTATATAGAAATTTGTGTTGGATTAGCACAACATAAAAACATAAAGAAGAAATAATAAATTGGAGAAGAAAAAAATAAGGAATAAGGAAAAAGGTAGAGAGAGAAAAAAATATCGGCTTTTTTTAATAAAAAAAAGAAAGGTACAATACAAATACAAGAAAAAAGATTACCCCCCTTGTTGGGGGGTTCCACAACAAGAAGCAAGAAAAAAAATCAGAATAAGATTAAGTATGAATAGAACAAGAAAAGAAAAAACTTTGAATAAAGAATTACACAAAGATAGGTACTAGTTACACTACCCTTTTTTTATTCATGACTCTTGTTTTTCCTTTCTTTTTTATCAAAAGAAACTCGAAATTCTTTAAAGAATTCTGCCTTCCTTAAAATATCATGAACAGTTCCTGTGGGTTGAGCACCTTTTTCAAGGAAATATAAAATAGCAGGAACATTTGAATAAGTTTGATTCTTTATCGGATCATAGAAACCTACTTTTCGAAGATCTCTTCCTTCTCTTCGGGATCGAACATCAATTGCAACGATTCGATAGATGGCTCATTGGGATAGATGTAGATAAAAGATGCCCCCCTAGAAACGTATAGGAGGTTTTTTCCTCATACGGCTCAAGAAAAAATGATTTTAATTTCTAAAATTTCTATTTCTATCTATATAGATAGAAATAGAAAGAGAAATGGATCCATAAAGAATTAGACTGTAATTTGAGCCTTTTTTCCTTACAGAAAAAAGAAATCTCATTCGTACTCCTAACTCAAGTTGGGTAGTTTTGAAAGAGTTCGAAAGGAAATCCTTAGAATTTATTGAGCTGTCTCTAACCTCTTTTTTTGTCTCCTTTCGGATCTATTTTTTTACTCATTCTGATCCAATTGTTGAGACAAGTGAAAATAGTGTTTCCTTGTTCCGGAATTCGTTGTCTTTGCTTTGCGCTTTGTGAAATCATTGGGTTTAGACATTACTTCGGTGATCCTTGCTCTTTTTCAAAAAGGCAGCAACATACCTTTTGTTTTTTTTTTATTTCTATGGAAAAAGGGAAAAATCATACGAAAGATTGATTCCTTTGTGATACACTCTTGATCGAAACAGTTTGAAAATTTCGACAAATTTGACTTTTTTGATTTCAAACTTGTTCAAATTTGAACCTCTCCATTTATCTATATTTTAGATATTGATGATCTATTTACAAAGTTGGTCTAACTTATTGATTGTCACTAACCCTAGATTATTCCCCCAAGAAATGAATCAATCATTTTTGCTCGAGCTCCATCATATGTTATACCATTATATAGCATTAGTCTTTTTATTTATATTTAGCAACCCAAGACAAATGAAATTAGGTTCCTAGCAGAACAAACTATGTCGAGACAAGAGCATCTTCATTCGTATAGAAAATGGTGGATGTCAGAATCCACAGCCAATCATGTCCTTCAAGTCGCACGTTGCTTTCTACCACATCGTTTCAAACGAAGTTTTACCATAACATCCCTCTCATTTTATTGGAATTTGGAACCGTATGCAATTGATTCAATATGGAATCATGAATAGTCATTGGCTGAACCGATACATAATAATAAACACTTATCTATCTATGGATAGATAAGTGTTTATCCGGAAAGTATTTCACTGAATTTCACCCCATATTTTCTCATATGAAGAAAATAACATGAAAAAAAACAAATCAGTTTTAAGCAAACTTATTTACATCTTCAACAGATCTTTCGGGATTGTCCATCATAAAAGATCCCTCTTTTTCAAAAAAAAAAAAATTAGAAACCTCAAAAAAAGCCTTTGACTTTACTTTCATTCAAATGAAAAAGAAATCCCCATGAATGGATAAAAATTTTATCCACTTTAACTAAATAATATACTAAACTAACTCTACTAAACGAAATATTTCATTTTTTTTTTATTCATAAATATTCTATTTTAATATGAATATTTATGAAAATTTTCAGATTTTTTATTTATGAATTATTATTTGAGGATTATTATGATTATGTATTATGATTCTAATATTATGATTTACGTATTATTTACCATCTACAATTTAATATGATTTTCATTTAAAACAGAGAGATGATTTGAGAATACAGTTTCTTTTTTTTCATTATTATGGAGTAGAAAAAGTCTCGTGTAAGGTAAGATCAAAGAAAAAATCAGAATCCGAGGAGTCTGATCTTTTCGTATCCATCTCCATCATATAAAACAAAAAATCGTTAAAGAAAGTCATCATGAATATTTAAGAATCAAATACTTTAGTAAAAAAAAAAGATATGATTCTAAGAATCATTCTTAGAATTAAGATTGATAACATTGTATCCAACATTAAACAGAAAATTGTTTAATGAAATTGAAAATTTCAATAGAGAAGAATCTTTCGTTTCTGATGGAAACGATCTGGGACGGAAGGATTCGAACCTCCGAGTAACGGGACCAAAACCCGTTGCCTTACCGCTTGGCCACGCCCCATTTTTATTTTGTCTAAGAAAAACTAAGCTAAATATTGATTATTCGTCAATAACCAACCAAAATAAATATAGGACATGTTGTCGCTAGGATTCAACACAATAGATATAGAATCAAAAAGATTCATTGATCATTACATAGAATTCAATTAAGATATTGTATGAAAATAGAATTCCTTGTATTCTCATTTGATTGGAGAATGTAAGGAAGGATTCTTGATTGGGGAGAAATCAAAGAAAAAGAAGAATTTCTTTCTTTTATCCGCCTTTTTCTTTTTCAATTTTCCCTCAGAAAAACAATTCAATCTAATCTGATAATTTATTATCATTTCAATTGAATTTGAATCTTTAAGAACAAAAAAATGTTTTTTATGGTTAATATCTTTAGTTTCATCTGTATCTGTCTTAATTCTACCCTTTATTCGAGTAGTTTTTTCTTCGCCAAATTGCCCGAGGCTTATGCCTTTTTCAATCCAATTGTAGACGTTATGCCGGTTATCCCTTTACTCTTTTTTCTCTTAGCCTTTGTTTGGCAAGCTGCTGTAAGTTTTCGATAAAAAGGAAATCTTTCTTCAATTCATATTCATAATTTATTTGATAAAAAAAGATGAGATTTTGATTCTAAAAATAAATAAGATCAGAAATAAGATCAGATAAGTCTGACATTAGGAACCCTCGATTCAAAAAGCAAAATTTTTTCTATTCTATATTCAAATTGAATTTGAATAAGGGGGCGATGATCTTTAATAAGCTTATTTCTTCTTTTGTTCTGACCTTTCCTTTATAAGATCCCATACAATACCTAATTAGAGATATGGCAAGAAATTTTTAGTAACGAAAAAATCTGAATCTTATTACATTAGAAAGAAATTCGTGAAAATGAATAAAAAAAAGGAAGTTTTTTTTTTCATCTTTAGAGCGTCATATCAAAATAGTGTATAGTGTGTGTCGTAAAATAGGTGATCTATTTCCTTAAAAAAAAATGATCTTATCTTGGAGATTTGTAATGCTTACTCTTAAACTCTTCGTTTACACAGTAGTAATATTCTTTGTTTCTCTCTTCATCTTCGGATTCTTATCTAATGATCCGGGGCGTAATCCTGGGCGTGAAGAATAAAAAAAAAAGAGATGAGATTCGTTTTTAGTTTTTCCTTTATTTTTCATAGGTAAATGTATCAATAAATGGAATAGATACTAGATAAAGATAAAAGATTTATAAAATAAAATAATCGAAATTTATTCCAATTCTAAAATTTCAAGTGATCGGGGGGGTCGGAGAGAGAGGGATTCGAACCCTCGGTACGAATAATTCGTACAACGGATTAGCAATCCGACGCTTTAGTCCCCTCAGCCATCTCTCCCCATTCCAAATGGGAAATTTCTCATGTGATGTGACACGTGAAGTCAAGATTGAGAACAATTTTGATTTTCCTTCTTTTTTGATAATGATTCAAAACAGATTTCTCCAATAGAAAGAATACCTTACTTCTTTGTATTTTGTACAAAAGGTTCATTTCCCGGCCTGGTTAAGTACTGGCCGGGCCAGTACTTCTTTCGTTCCAACGAATCAATTTCATTTTGTTTTTATATCCAATCAAAATTGTTCTTGAAACAAGAAGAGCAATTTTCATTTCCATTCCTAATTATTAGAAATTCTTTTAAGAAATTATCTATATCTAGATTAATATGATTATAAAGGAAGTATTAAGAAAGAAAAGAAAGAGATATATCTGATAAGATCAATAATATCAAATAGAAAAGACATATTTCTAAATCATATTTCTAAATTGAGACTAGAAATCATTTACTTGTTCAAGGCAAAGGACAAGTGAGGCCCAATCTACCCGAATTCAGAAAATCTGGCAGTTCAAGTGGGGGGATGTTGAAAAAAAAGGAAATTCAGTAATGACTTCCAACAAAAAAAATACATATAACTTTAGTACACTATTTAAATTTGACTAAACTTTTTGTATTTTTTTTTCAAGTTTTCAAGCCCGCGCCGCGGAGGAACAAAATACGTGTTAATGCTGGAATTTTCATGATTCCGATGCTTTCTTGACTGCGTCTAATTACTTTGTTGGACAAATGGTTCATTCATACCCAATAATGAATATGTAGCGGGTATAGTTTAGTGGTAAAAGTGTGATTCGTTCTATTAACAACTTCAATAGTTAAGGGTTCTTTCCATTTTTTTTTCATATTCCGATCAAAAACTTTATTTCTTAAAAAGATTTAATCCTTTACCCCTCAATAGGATATTTGAGGAAAGAATATACATTCTCACGATTTCTATCCAAAAGTTAATCAGAATTTTAAGAAAAAAATTGGATCTTGGAGTCAAGAAGCATAATTTTTTTTATTGGTTCAATTCTTCCAATTGAATGAGTATAAATAAAGGATCTATGGATGATAGTATAAAACTTTCAATCGTAACTAAATCTTCAATTTTTGAGCTGTAAAAGGGAGATTGAAGCCAAATAGCTAGAAAACGATGGTTTTGGTTTACTAGAACCCTCGACTTATTATTTCAGCTCGGTAGAAACAAAATTCTTTTCCTTAGGATCCCACGAGTAGAAATAGGGAACGAAGTAACTAGACTAGAAAGATTTGATAGAATCCCCCTCTTCTAGAGGGATCATCTAGAAAGCGAGTAGCTTTAGATGCATTCGGAAAAAGCTGACATAGATGTTATGGATCTCATTTTTTCTCTGGTGGGAATACATCGATCTTCCATAAAGGAGCCGAATGAAACCAAAATCTCATGTTCGGTTTTGAATTAGAGATGTGAAAAATGATCAACCAACGTCGACTATAACCCCTAGCCTTCCAAGCTAACGATGCGGGTTCGATTCCCGCTACCCGCTATATATTCCTTAACTTCATATGATATACAGATGCATTATCCAT